GGATGGTCTTCCTGAGCAGGCCTTTTATTTAGTAGGTAACATCGATGAAGCTACCACGAAAGCTATGAACTTAGAAATGGAGAGCAAATTGAAGAAATGACTTTAAATCTTTGTGTACTGACTCCTAATAGAATTGTTTGGAATTCAGAAGTAAAAGAAATCATTTTATCAACTAATAGTGGTCAAATCGGCGTATTACCAAACCACGCCCCCATTGCCACAGCTGTAGATATAGGGATTTTGAGAATACGCCTTAACGACCAATGGTTAACAATGGCTCTGATGGGCGGTTTTGCTAGAATAGGCAATAATGAGATCACTGTTTTAGTAAATGATGCTGAGAAGGGTAGTGACATTGATCCGCAAGAAGCTCAGCAAACTCTTGAAATAGCCGAAACTAACTTGAAGAAAGCGGAAGGAAAGAGACAAAGAATTGAAGCAAATCTAGCTCTCAGACGAGCTAGGACACGAGTAGAGGCTATCAATACAATTTCGTAATTCAGTTAATGCAAGTAAATACTCATAATCAAAAGAAGTTCGGCTTATACACTCTATAAAAGAATCCATATATACACGATTACTATTTTTTTATTCTTTTATTTTTTTTTTTATAAAAAAAAATCAAAAAAAAAAAAAAAAAAATAAGAATAATAGCATTCGGATGCAACTAAAAAAATAGGATATAACAAATTCAATTACTAGAGGGTGAATATAAAAACTTATTAGATACCGTTGATTCTGGTATCTAATAAGTTTTACCTACTATTGGATTTGAACCAATGACTCCCGCCGTATGAAAGCAATACTCTAACCGCTGAGTTAAGTAGGTTATTTTGCATTACTAAAGAGAACTAAAAAGTTACATCAGATTATAAAAAAAATAGTGTTTATAAGCAATATCAATCAAAGAGCTAGGATCTTGTATCGCGAATGTTCATCTTGACAAAAAATTATCTATATGTTAAAATATTTTATGTAGCACAAGGGCTATAGCTCAGTTAGGTAGAGCACCTCGTTTACACGCGCGCCAATGTTTTTCAGGGGAGTCCATCATGCAATCAAAAAAATTCTATTAATCTTTTTGAGAAATCGATGTCTTACTCTATGACTTTGAGGAAACAAAACAAGAGAACAATAGCCTGACAATTAGTTTGAATTAGGTCTGATTCAGGTGTCCGTTTAGTCACCAAATCTAACCTATTTTGGATTTGAAATATTGATAAGGTGAATATCCATCCTATTGAATGCTAGGCTTTTTGAGTCTAAAGGTCTCAAAAAATATCTTTTCGTCCTATGAACTTTAAGGTGTATGAAGTTTCATATTCTATTCTTTAAACAGAACGATAGAGACTCCATTTAATTTTTAAATTAATCTCGGCCAAAGGCAGACCTACGTCAATATAACTCTTTTTTGAAACACTTTGGTAGTGCTTCTGAATCAAAGTTCAAATAAATAATGAATCACAGCACATGGAACCATTTTCTTTCCATCAAGAAAAAATATGGTGGATTAACTGATATTTATATCAGTTAATGAAAGAGCCCAATGCAAAAAACTGCATGTTGGGTCTTTGAAACAGTTCAAATCATTTTGAGAATAAAAAAGTTTGATCTGTTTTACCGAGAAAGTCTACGGTTCGAGTCCGTATAGCCCTAAAATATTATATACATAATATTACGAATTCTATGAATTAATTAATAGAATTTTGTAAAAAACCATCCGTTGTCTCTCATCAAAAAAGTCTCATAAACTTAATACTGAATATTTTTTCTGGCGGAGCAAAAAAAAGGATGTCACTGGATCCAATCAATATGTATCCAATCTAAGATAAACAAACTTTCTTTTCTTCATTAAACTTTGTAAGTAATTGACTATAAGAATTTTTCTCATTCCTATTCGTCAAAGAAGAATTAAGATTCCCCCTTATTTAGGTATATTAGACCTAATTATACCTAATACTAGTGAATTGTTCGAAGCAAAACCCTAGGAATCAATTGAATATTAATGAATGGATTTCAGTCCAATCAACCAACTCCATTTGAATACAACAAACGTTTTTAGGTATACTTTATGTCGAATTAGTTAATACTAACTCGATCAAATGGCTAGAATTTGATTTCTAAACTTGTAAACAGGCCTGGGTTTTAAAAATATCTTTGGTCAATTTCATCAGAAACGTTATCAAAGGAACTTTTAACGTTCCGATATCGTACCTATAAACGTGCAAAAAAAGTAGTCTCCGTTTTTCCTTATAAAAAAGAATGGTAACTACTTGGACCAAATTCGGATTAAATAAAATAGACTAGATAGACTAGTGTGATTCTAACAAATTTAGAAATCCAAATTTCTAAACAGCCTCTATACATGTGAATTATCTCTCTCTGAAAAAAAAAATAAAGGACGAATTCAATTTTGAATTTTTTTCTTTGTTTATTTAGTAAACCCTAGGTGAAAGTGAAAAAGTTTTATTTGGATATTTATTTGTATATATGAAAGATA